TATTGTATATGAATGGACCATTTGTCGAACAAGGGAGTGAGACGTAATCAAGATAGGATCAGAATCATGAAAATTGGAGTGAGTGCTGACGTGTTCCGACGGGGGACTTAATGAAATAGGAGAAGAAGGTTCATTTAAATAACAAGTTATATCTTTTCTTTTGCTGGGGGAATCGTTACTGACAGTTCCGGCCCGAAAGAGCCATTGAAGTCGGAACATAAAAATAAGTTGAATTGTGCAAGAATCCATAGCTCCATTTTTTTGATTCCAGTAAAGTAAGTCAATCGATAAAAGGAAAAACAAAGAATAATAAGAAATGACACTCCTGTCATAGGAATGGAAATAACCCTTCTTGCTGCTTCAATAACAAGTATTTTCGTTTTCAAATCAGATAAATCATTTGATCTATGATTCATTGGAACAAAACAAGGAATGGCCTGGCTAGGTATAGGTACTGGCCAGGCCGGGGGAATAAAAGAACCTTTCGTACGAAATCAAAGAGGTACTCTTTCTATTGGAGATATCTGTTTCGAATCCTTATCTAAATGCAATTGCTGATAAAATTCGTATATATATAGAATAAAGAAAAGAAAGATAAAGAAAGACTTTTATCAATCTTTACTTCACGCGTCACATATGAATTATCCTTTTGTAATTGGGAGAGATGGCTGAGTGGACTAAAGCGACGGATTGCTAATCCGTTGTACGAGTTATTCGTACCGAGGGTTCGAATCCCTCTCTCTCCGTTCCCTCTGATCACTTGAGAGTTCTCTTTCGAATTCGAAAAAATCTCGAGCCCTTGTTATCTTAGTTAAATGTATGGAATAGAGAAAATCATAAGAAAATTCAGAAATCAAGCAACGAAAAACTTCTGATTTTTTTATTTTATTCCTCGCGTCCAGGATTACGTCCTGGATCATTAGATAGGAATCCGAAGATGAAGAGAGAAACAAAGAATATCACTACTGTGTAAACGAAGAGTTTGAGAGTAAGCATTACACAATCTCCAAGATCATTTTTGGGGGAAATAAGGGAATAGATTCTCTATTTTTGTACCACATATCCCATTTTGACACCAAGAAATGGAGTGGTTTCTAGAAAAGAAAGGAATTTGCAGGAATTCATTTGTAATAAGATTCTGATTCCTTCGTTACCAAAATGATCTTTCATACCCACAATTAGGTATTGTGAGGGACCATACATAAGGTCTTTGACCTCCGGAAAGTCAGAATTAGAAAATGAGGTGATCCAGATTCATCGCGGTTATCCAAAAGAATTTCAATGTTTGAATCGAGAGTTCATAATGTAAGACTTCTCTGATCTTATCAATTGTTAGAATAGAATTTTTCCTTTTTTAGCGAATCAATCATGAATGTTTCTAGGACAGTATTAAAGATCTCATCGAAAACTTACAGCAGCTTGCCAAACAAGGGCTAAGAGAAAAAAGAGTACAGGTATGACTGGCATAACATCTACGATTGGATTGAAAAAAGCATAAGCCTCGGGTAATTTGGCGAAGAAAAAGCTACTCGAATGAAGGGCAGAATTAATACAGATACAGATCAAACTAAAGATATTAAGCATAACAAAAATTTCGCTCTTGTGGAGAATTTCATTATTAGTGAGTTGGGGAAAAATGAAGAAAGAAGAGAAGATAGGCCAAACAAAAAATCCTTCTTTTTCTTTGAACTCCCCCAATCAAAAATCCTTCAATTCTCAAATGAGAATAGAAGGAATCATACTTTCATACAATATCTTAATTGAATTATAGATAATGATCAATGAATTTCTTTTGATTCTACATCTACACGTGTCGAATCCTAGCAACAACCTATTCCATAGACATTTGGGCTGGAATTGACGAACAACCAATATCCATATTAGTGTTATTAGTGTCAAATAGAAATCTCAATGGGGCGTGGCCAAGCGGTAAGGCAACGGGTTTTGGTCCCGTTACTCGGAGGTTCGAATCCTTCCGTCCCAGACCGATTCTATCAGAACAAAGATTGTGCTCTTTTCTTTAACAATCCTCTGTTTAAGAGTGTAATGTTGGATACAATGTGATCCAATCTTTCTTTCTGATTTCTAATGATTCAGAGAAGAATCATATCCTACCTTTCGATCCTGTTTCTGTTTCTCACAAACAGAAACAGAATCGAGTGTCAATGCCACGTGGATGGAAATAAATATCTTTTTGATATAGGTAGGATGGGAACAAAGATCAAAGTTCCATTCAAAAAAAAAAAGATTGGGTGGCCATTCAGCGTATGCCCGTCTCCCCCCCGCTCATATTCATATTGAAGTTAGTTAGTTATTTAGAGAGACTTTATGCCCCCTATTTATCAAATTTGGATTCCCACATGATGCATTCTGAGTCGACATGCGGAAGAAAGGTAAAGTAAATAGGGGTAAATGACTAATTTTATGTGGATCCTGAATTCTAAACAGGAGGAGTTCTTGGTACTAATCCCATCACTGGGATTAAAGCTCCTAAGACTGGGGCGGGGCAAAATAAAAATAAAATAGAAACAACGAATTAATCTGGACCCATTCGGCTTTGTACCTATACAAGATGGTATAGCATCCCATAAGAGGATCTTTTTTTGATTGGCTTTGAGTATGATTCATGATCCCCATAGAATTCGTGTAGATACGAGTTAATTAGCAAAGGAAGGTATCAATTTCAATCAATATCTGTGTCATCCGGATCTCATTAACAAACAATAAAGTTCAATACGGAACAGATGTATTTTCTTTGGACTTAATTGCTTTTATTTTGCATCAGGCTCCAATGAATAATTGGAAATCAATGTAACGATGGGGGGGGGGGATTCATAGATTCCATTCACTTTAGTTTATCTTTATGGAAATGGAAAAATTTCTGAACCTGAAATAAAGCAAAATCCGTAGAAAATGAACCATGCTCATATGTAGTTTTATTGTTCTATTTCAGTGACACCGGTATTTCGGTTTCGGTGAAAAATATTTGTGATCTCTTAAATAGACACGATGACCCCCGGTGACAATTGTTCGGTGTATCTGATGGATACGGAAAGGTCATACTCCTACGATTTGGATTTTCTCAATCAGATGAAAGAATAGCGACCTTAATCTTATCTTCCATGAGCTCTTTTCTATCCATCCCCATGAAAACAACTAAATTGGATTTTTTTCTCGACCCATCCATCTGATTTAAATCATTGATGATTCAATTGGAAAAGAAACATGGATTTCTGTTATGATGATCGAATTCGCGTCTCTTTAATCAATGAGATATCTGCTAAACTTTTTAGTTACTCGTTGTGATTGTGCCGACTTGTTGATTTGATTGATTTAGAGATCAAATTAAATTCAGTCTTTACAGGAAAACTTATTTATAGTAATGATAATGATGTCGAAGTAGGAAATTCTTGAAACCATTTTATTTTTTATGATTCCTTACCTTATAAATCCTCGCTATTCGAAGAAGTGTGAGATTGGTGAATCTATCCTATCGGGTCACTTGCGACTTTTCCGGGTCATTAGAATAGCTTATTTGGTTAATGACTCATTTTATTTTGTTCCAGTATTGGTAATTCCTGTATTGGTAATCGAATTAAAGACTCGTCTTTAGTTTAGTTGTTCGAGAAAGAATTGGAATTGGATCTTTCATGATTGATCGTCCCGAACAATATAACAATATGTTGAAGATGTAGATGTAAATAAGTGTTAAGCAACTCATTTCTTCGTGTTTTTTATAAATGTGTTTCATTCCTATAACAGAATATGGGTTAATTTGGCTTTTTGCTGAGATTTCCCCAGAGAAATACCTATTCATACATATATAAAAATAAAGTATGGACTACTATGCACCGATGGAGCCAATGACTATTCATGATTCCATATTGAATCAATTCCATACCGGTCCAAATTAGAGGAATGTTATGGTAAAACTTCGTTTGAAACGATGTGGTAGAAAGCAACGTGCGACTTGAAGGACATGATCGGCTGTGGATTCTTGCATCCACCATTTTTTTATATATCAATGAAGATGCTCTTGGCTCGACATAGTTTGTTCTGTGCCACCAGGACCCCATTCGGGGGGGGTTGTAAATAGTACATGATGGAGCTCGAGCATAAATTCTTGATTCATTTATCAGAGGGAAGGATCTAGGGTTAGTGCCAGTCAATAAGTTGGAACAACTTCGTAAGTATATCTTCGATATAGAAATCGCAAATTCGAACAAGTTTCAAATAAAAAAGCAAAAAAAGGAAAATTTGTCGGAATTGGTAAAACTATTTCGATCAAAAGTGTATCACAGGGGAATCAACCATTTGTATGATTCTTCAATAGAAAGAACAAAAGGTATGTTGCTGCCATTTTGAAACAATTAAGGATCACCGAAGTAATGTCTAAACCCAATGATTCAAAGCAAAGATAAAGGATACCGGAACAAGGAAACACCATTTTCAATTGTCTCAATAACTAGATCAGAATGAGAAAGGAAAATCGCTTCTAGACGAGACAAACAAAAGAGGTTAGAGACGGCTCAATAAATGTCTAAGGATTTCCCTTCGAGCTCTTTGAGAATTACCCAACTTGAGTTATGAGTACGAATGAGATTTCTTTTTTTTTTTTTTTATTCCTTCCAAAAAAAAAACGACTCAAATCCTAATCTAATTGATGATTTTATGGATCCATTTGCCACTATATACAATACATAAATTCGAATCATTCTTTCTCGAGCCGTACGAGGAGAAAACCTCCTATACGTTTCTAGGGGGGGCATTGTTCATCTATATCTATCCCAATGAGCCATCTATCGAATCGTTGCAATTGATGTTCGATCCCGAAGAGAAGGAAGAGATCTTCGTAAAGTGGGTTTTTACGATCCGATAAAGAACCAAACTTATTCAAATGTTCCTGCTATTCTATATTTCCTTGAAAAAGGCGCTCAACCTACAGGAACTGTTCATGATATTTCAAAGAAGGCGGAAGTATTTAAGGAACTTCGAATTAATCAAACGAAATAAAATTTATGAAATAGAAAAAAAAGATTGAGTGAAATAACTGGCAATTGAGGGGATTGCCATCAATCAGATGGTTTTCGTTGGGACTCTACGAATAAATAAGGGATCAATCTTGCTATTGTTTGTACTTCTATTGAAAACCAGAGATTTTTTTCCTACTTCTTCTTTATTTATTCCCCCCCCACACACTTCATTTCTTATCTATGTAGTGCCAATCCAACACAAGTCTTTATTTTCTTTATTTCATTTTTTTTTTCTCAAAATTCAATTTATATTGACAATGGTGTATCGATCAAATATAATTCGATCGTGGATAAATAGATCTATTTATCTACGTCCCATAAGTTTGTTTCTTTACTTCACTAGGTTCGCCGGATTCACTGTGACACAAGAGGTATCTTTTTAAGATAATGAAAAAAAAATGATCAAAACAGGGGGGTCCACAAATTTTTACATCTATCTATATTTATCCGTGAATCCGTTGTATTTGAATCTGATCTGAACATTTTGATGTTCATAATTGATCATCAAATGTTTCTTTTAGATTTGTTGCTAGTTCAATGTTTTGATGGGGTAGGGCAATCCAATCTCTTTATTTTTTTTTTTTTATTCCGATCGTATCTACACACCATATTTATACGGGTTGCTAACTCAACGGTAGAGTACTCGGCTTTTAAGTGCGGCTAGGATCTTTTACACATTTGGATGAAGCAACAGATTCGTCCATACCATTGGTATGGTTTGTAAGACCACGACTGATCCTGAAAGGGAATGAATGGAAAAAACAGCATGTCGTATCAATGGAGAACTCTGAGAATACTTCCTGGGTCGGTAGAAAATCTTGTTTTGATTCTTGGAACGGTACCAAATCAATTCACAGTTTGGTCGAGTGAATAAATGGATAGAGCCCTAATGGCTCCAATTATAAGGAAACCAAAAGCAACGAGCTCGGTTCATAATTCGAATGATTACCCGATCTAATTAGACGTTAAAAATGGATTAGTGCCTGATGCGGGAAGGGGTTCTCCTGTGAGTGGATCATCGATTCCTTTTTTTTTCATGAATCCTAACTATTAACTATTCTTTCTCTATTATGGAGTGGAGACGAATGTGTAGAAGAAACGGTATACTGATAAAGAGAATTTCTTCCAAAGTCAAAAGAGCGATCGGGTTGCAAAAATAAAGGATTTCTAACCATCTCTTGTAACTATAACGAACACAAACAAATTGGATGGAAAGAGAGAGGATCCGTTCATTGGACTCCCCGTCTCCGGGGTATCTATTCTTTTCTTACTATATACCCTGTTCTGACCGTATCGCACTATGTATCATTTGATAACCCAAGAAATCCCCCGTGCCTTTGTATAATTTCAAATGGAGGAATTACAAGGATATTTAGAAATAGATAGATCTAGGCAACGACACTTCCTATATCCGCTTCTATTTCAGGAGTATATCTACGCACTTGCTCATGATCATGGTTTAAATGGATCGATTTTTTACGAACCTATGGAAAATTTCGGTTATGACAATAAATCCAGTTCACTAATTGTGAAACGTTTAATTACTCGAATGCATCAACAGAATCATTTGATTCGTTCGGTTAATGATTCCAACGAAAATAGATTCGTTGGGCACAACAAGAATTTTAATTTTCAAATGGTATCAGAGGGTTTTGCAGTCATTATGGAAATTCCATTCTCGCTGCGATTAGTATCTTCCCTAGAAGAAAAAGAAATAGCAAAATCTCATAATTTACGATCTATTCATTCAATATTTCCCTTTTTCGAGGACAAATTATCACATTTAAATCATGTGTCAGATATACTAATACCTCATCCCATCCATCTGGAAATCTTGGTTCAAACCCTTCACTGCTGGATACAAGATGCCCCCTCTTTGCATTTATTGCGATTCTTTCTCCACGAGTATCGTAATTCGAATAGTCTCATTACTCCAAAGAAATCCATTTCTCTTTTGAAAAAAGAGAATCAAAGATTCTTCTTGTTACTATATAATTCTCATGTATATGAATGTGAATCCGTATTAGTGTTTCTCCGTAAACAATCTTCTCATTTACGATCAACATCCTCTGGAACTTTTCTTGAGCGAACGCATTTCTATGGAAAAATAGAACATCTTGTAGTAGTGCTTCGTAATGATTTTCAGAAGAACCTATGGTTGTTCAAGGACCCTTTCATGCATTATGTCAGATATCAAGGAAAATCCATTCTGGCTTCAAAGGGGACTCATCTTCTGATGAAGAAATGGAAATCTCACCTTGTCCATTTTTGGCAATGTCATTTTTACTTGTGGTCTCTACCGGACAGGATCCATATAAACCAATTATACAATCATTCCTTATATTTTCTGGGCTATCTTTCAAGTGTACGACTAAACACTTCGGTGGTAAGGATTCAAATGCTAGAGAATTCATTTCTAATAGATACTTCTATTAATAAATTCGAGACCCTAGTCCCAATTATTCCT